CCCTTTGGCTCGACCCATAAATTAGCCAGTAATAGGTCTTTCACAAGGAGATCCACCTATACAGTAACGGTATTTAATTATGAAAGTTAGCTGGGTAGCTGACCCTCTTAGTCCGTTCGTGCAAGAATGGAAGTCGAATCTTTCTTTTTTTTAATAAGATTGTCCCCGCTTAATGGGATAACCATTTAATACCACTGGGGCATTTTTTTCCATCTTAAATTAAATTGAGGTAATTGGATTTACACCAATGGAAACCATAAATTTCATACACAATAGAAGGATAGATTTTATTATTTTTAGATAGTGAATGGAATGGAGTTCTTCCATTTTATCTTATTGAATTTTATCCTATTAATCGGTACTGATCATTGATACTGGAAATTTTTTTTCTTGTGCCCCAGCCCATGATCTGAACGAGTCGCACATACACCCTAGTACATGTTCCTCGACGCTGAGGGCATCCCCGAAGAGCGGGGGATTTCGTGACATTTCTGATTAGCTGTCTTGTATTTCTAATAAGTTGTTTAATTGTTGGCATGTTGAATGATATACATAATGAGCTGGTTTAGATCGATCCTAACCGGATGATTATGAATTACTTCTATTTAATAAAATATTGAACTCGGTAAGAAGATAAAATAATAAATCACCGATTTGCGCTAAATCCATCCTATTTTCTATTTTTATTCAACTGCTACAAGATCAACAATTCCATAAGCTTGCGCTTCTGTTGCTGACATAAAAACATCTCTTTCCATGTCTTCAGATACAACCCATAGGGGTTTGCCCGTTCTTTGTACATAAACCCTTGTGATGGTTTCACGCAGTTTTAACAGTTCTTCCGCTTCCAAGATAGCTTCTCCCGTTTGTGCTTCATAAAAAGCACTAGCGGGTTGATGAATCATTACCCTGATGATATAACATAATAAAGTTTCTTCTATCTAGACGATGGAATGAAGAGAAAATAAATAAAGATAAAAAAAACTTAATAAAAAAATAGAATAACCGTACGGGCATTTTTTATGTATTGCATACGGCTCTACAATAAAATTGATCTTTACCTTCCATTGCAGAAAGAAACAAATAGGATCTATGAGACTCATATTGGTAAATGATCAAATTACCACCCTTCTTTTTGGAGGAGTTAAAAAATACTATGATGGTTCCGTTGCTTTATCTATTTCTTATTTATTTTTTGGTATTTATTTGTCTGTGATTCAGCAATCCCAAAGTTTCTTTTTGATCCGATCAAATAAAAAAAAGTAAATAAAAAAATATTTTTTATTTATACATATAAAATAAATATTGTTCAGAGATCTATGGTATGAAAAAAAGTTTGTGACGCTGAACAGGATTCCCGATGGATAAGATAAAATCAGAAATACCCTTTATTTCATACTACTCTCTCGATATATAATCTCATTTTTTTGAAAAAAAAAAATAATAAAAATTTTCTCATATCGAATTCTAAATGCCATGCTATTTTTACTTAATATTCCTATTTCATATGGCGAAGGCATAGTTTTTTGTTTCTCTCGAAAAAACCTCATTGGCGCCAAGCGTGAGGGAATGCTAGACGTTTGGTAATTTCCCCTCCAACCAGGATAAAAGATCCCATTGAAGCAGCTAATCCCATGCATATTGTATGTACATCTGGTCGCACAAATTGCATAGTATCATAAATAGCGACTCCGGGTATTACCCATCCACCAGGAGAGTTTATAAACAAATATAGATCTTTGGTATCATCCTCAATACTGAGATATACCATAAGACCAATAAGTTGATTTGAGATCTCGCTATCAACTGCTTGTCCTAAAAAAAGTAATCTCTCTCGATAAAGTCGGTTGATTAGGGTAAAGTTGTATCCCTTAGGAACCGTACATGCACTTTTTTCTGCATACGGTTCAAAAAAATTTCCGAAAAAATCAATGTGTAGATTCCAGCCCTCTTTCGTTTTTTCCTATCATACATAGCATAGTCATAGCAGGCTCTTTCGAACTTTTAACGAAAGGACTTTTTCTTCGATTTTTCAATAAAGATGTTTTTTGACTCCTTTTCTTATCTTAGAATAAAAAAGAATTTCAAACTTATCGAATTAACTTATCATTGATGTATTTTTTCATTGAGATCCAAATCACGATGTCATTTTCTTGTTCCTGAATGGGTCTCTTAAATCTTTTTAGGTTTATGCTCTACTCCGGGTAAAGATCCGCCCTATTTTGATTTGCACATATAGGACAAATGCTTCCCTTACCACTTCTTTATTGCTATGACTTCTTAATTAATTATTAATTTCATGCCTTCTACCAAACCAAATATTTGATGGGATTTTCATCCATATTACTCAATTGATTAACGATTTGAGATTAGTTTTCTTTATAAATAGGAATCGAATCATTTATGATACAAGTCATAATCATATATAATTACCAATTGGATTGTTTTTTAAACGGAGCCTGGATACTTAATTTTATTAGTCCAACGAAGATAACCATAA